ATCTGAAAAAAGCCGGAGGTTATTTGTATTCCTCGGAAACCCCCGCCCACATCACCATTCAATATTTCTTGACCAACTATTGGCCAAACTACCTGGGCGCTAGGTCCAATGTGAGCAGGATCGCTTAGCCATGCTTCATAATTAGAAAAACGGGCGCCATGGAAGTACATGCCACTCAGCCAAAGAAAGATAATGGAGAGTTGACCAAAATGAGCACTAAATACTTTTCGGGAGATCTCCTCCAAATCATTGGTATGACTGTCGAAATCGTGAGCATCAGCATGTAGGTTCCAGATCCAAGTGGTAGTATCAGGGCCCTTAGCTATTGTTCTCGAGAAATGGCCTGGTCTGGCCCATTCCTCAAAAGACGTTTTTACGGGATCCCTATCTACAACAATTTTCACTTCTGGTTCCGGCGAACGAATAATCATTAAGTCCTCCTCTTTCCGGACAACACATACAAAGAGACCTGCCAACAGTCAAGTTTTTAGTGAAACCTCTGAAAGATGGATATTTTTTTTTTTTATCATCGGTCCCCCATCTCTCATCCATCTATTTTATTTAGTTATTCACTAGAGCAATTATGATATCGAAGTTGATCCGGGGCAAGTGTTCGGATCTATTATGACATAACGATTAGGTGCCCAACGGACCCTTTTTATTATCAAATACCTTTTACTTTTCCTGGCATGACGAAGAAACTGTTTTTTTGCTAGTGTATTTATATCTGAATGTAAAAGTGCCCATATCGATATACTTCTATGAAACATCTTCTTATGCAATATCCATATTTAGTAATTCGGGGGCATACTTTATTTATTTATTAGCTATATTCTATACGATTTGATACTGCTGTATCCCTATCATTTATCCTTATGGGATACTATACAAATATAGAATTTTTTAGGAGGAAGAGATATAATGAAATTCTTGATTGGATCTTCTCATAGTAACTATCTATTTTAGTTGATTGATAGATCCAATCACCATTTTAATAAATTAAATTAAAAAGAGAGTGCTTTTATTCGAATTCGAAACGCCTCGTGATCTTCAACCAATTATGTGCTTCAATATAATTACCTGGAGTAAGCGCTATAGCTTGTTTCCAATACTCAGCAGCTTGATCGAACCAAGCCTCCGCAATTTCAGAATCACCCTGTAGAATGGCCTGTTCTCCCCGGTCGGAATAGGTGGTTAAATTCCTTCCCTTAGAACCGTACTTGAGAGTTTCCTGCCTCATACGGCTCAGCAATCGACTCTTTTTGTGTCCCATCTTTTTAATCTACCCTATGCTAACTGAATTAGATTTTTCATAAACCTATCCCAGTTTTCTTGGGTTAACCAGACGAAGTTAAGTTAATTACATAAGTTTCAAACTCTAATTTTGATCAATAATAATAATCAGTTTTATCTTTTCTCCTACCTTCAGAAGAATTAACTCCCCCTATATCGTTAGGATTTTCTGAAAGGTAACTATCTCGGTTTCATCTCATATATGAAATTCATATAGAATTTTTGAAAAAGACTTTCCTCCGTAAGAAAAAAGAACTTACTATCTTTGGGATCTGATGCTACACCGCTGCTCAATACCTTAGTAGATCGACTCTATTACATAAGTAGATTCCTAACTTTATATTTCATATTATGACATAAGTAAGCAGTTCTTAACTATATCGACCTAATAACTTGCTAATTGATCTTTACGGTGCTTTCTCTATCAATTCGATCCTTTATCCATAGAGTATATAGGCGTACTTATTCATTTATATTTGAAGTATTTTTCCTTGCTACAGCTGATAAAAATCGTTGCTTTGGACGATACATATGTAGAAAGCCTATTTTATTCTAGTATTTACTAGCCTTTATCTTTTTTCTATAATGGAGATAGTCGCACGTAATGACAGATCACGGCCATATTATTAAAAGCTTGTGGTAAGAATGGGTTTCGTTCTAGTGCCCGGAAATAATATTCCAAAGCCTTCGTATGCTCTCCGTTGCTTGTGTGTATAAGGCCTATATTATAGAGTATATAACTTCGATCATAGGGATCAATTTCTAGTCGCGTAGCTTCATAATAATTCTGTAAAGCTTCCGCATAATTTCCTTCGGATTGAGCCGACATCCGTTACGGCCGTTCATTCTATTCAAAGAATCTCCGTTCCAGAACCGTACATGAGATTTTCATCTCATACGGCTCCTCCCCTCTGTGCATAGTACTAAGGGACATTATCTCTGGAATCAAGATTTCACTATTCTCATTATGAACTGATGGGGGCTAGTATTTTTACAAGAAATTTCTAGCCAGCCTTCCTGAAAGAGGTCTTTTCTTAACACCAATTGTATTAGTGCTAGATGGAAATAGTCACTCCAATAATTTCTTTGTTCACAACGCCTTCTATTTCCAGGAATCAGTCACTTCAACAATCTTTGATGGTTATATGGGTATCCAAAGTACAAACGAGATGGATGTTTGTTGTCCCAACCATTCATTCTTATTAGTCCCAATACCGAGAAGGGGTAATTTATAATATAACAAAGTTTTCGTGTTGTTGATTCCGTAGAGTAGTGCTTCTTCCTCTATGCCGCCCATTGGTACTAGTGGCGTAGTATTGACCCGCAATCCAGAACCTATAGGTGTAACCTTTCGCTCAATACTAAAATCGATAATTAAAGCATCTGAAGCCGTATCAATCGAGGATACACGACAGAAGGAATTGTTCTATCTTTAAAACTTCACCTTCACCAAGCGTTGGTTTAAAAAAGCAAGAAAAAAAATCAAATCGCACCATCTCTGTAATAGGTAAATGCCTTTTTTTCCCCTGAAGTTGTCGGAATTATTCGTAATAAGATATTGGCTACAATTGAAGAAGTCTTATCAATAAAATTTCCATTTATCCGGGATCTAGGCATAATTAACAATCCATTCTATAATTCTTCTCATTTTCCCGAAGGAAAATTATCCGAATTGTACAGTAGTACAAAATATCATAAAAATAGACTAATTCTAAAAAAAGATGTAGATCTTCCGCTCTAATTGTGCCCAAGGGGGGATGAGATGAGATATGAAATATTTGAATGAGATTGGATTTCCTACAAATTAAGTAGTATACTGATAAACGGAACTATTACGATTTTATCTAAGTTGACTAACCAAGGACTTTATTTTACTATAGATTCTGGTAACTCGAAAAGTTTTGATTTGGTTATAATCAAAAGAGGAAAAATAAAGAATGGAATAATAATTCCATGATAAAATAGAGGAGAGTAACCATACTCTTTTGTTTGCATAATGCGTATGCGTCATACAATTGAAATATAAAAATCCATTAAGTAAATTGGTGTTGAGAAATATGAAATTTGAAAGGAATCTTTTATTCCTATGTAACCAGTAATTGGTCCTACCCGTACTGGAATAAATAATATGAATGACTCGCTATTCACTTCACTCGGTTTCTGGTCAATAATAAGATTATGATTATGTAGGAGAGATGGCCGAGTGGTTCAAGGCGTAGCATTGGAACTGCTATGTAGGCTTTTGTTTACCGAGGGTTCGAATCCCTCTCTTTCCGTTTCTATCGAGTCACCAACGTTACCGATCACAATGTATCAAATCAAATTCAAATAACAATTGATAGCATTATTCCAACAGTAAGTAAGAACTTTATTTGATTTGATAGAGATTCTCTATTCCTAATTACATTACTGTGGTACGTAAAATATAAATATGGGAAAAGCAAAAAAAAAAATCCTACTGCCGATCCATTTGTGATACGTGAATAAGAAAAATGTGGATCAAGGCTCTTAAATCTATTTCCTTCGACAAAAAAAGGGTATGGTATAAAGTTAAATTGTCTAAACCTTTCTTGTTATTTTCATTAGGTTCAAGTCTGACGGGAATAATATTCTACGACTAACAACTCATTTATTTTCAAACCAATCCACTTACTATCTATTATTTGATTTACTAATCCTTCATATTGGAATAAGTCAATAGTCAAATGTTTTGGCAATTCCTCCCGGAGCGATGAAGCAATATAATTTTGAATCAGAGATTTCGATCTTTGTTTATCCTTCGTAGTAATAATATCTCGGGGTTTGCAACGATAACTTGGTATATCTACTAGACGACCATTAACTAAAATATGTCTATGGTTAACTAATTGTCTGGCTCCAGGAATGGTTGAAGCCATACCTAATCGAAAAAGGATGTTATCCAAACGCATCTCAAGTAGCTGTAGTAAAACCTGACCCGTTGACCCTTTGGCTTTTCCAGCGATATGCACATATCTAAGTAATTGTCGTTCTGTCAGACCATAATGAAAACGCAATTTCTGTTTTTCTTCTAGACGAATACGATATTGCGATTTTTTCCCAGAACGCAATTGGTTTTTAAGATCACTTCCAGATCTAGGCCTTTTACTAGTTAATCCTGGTAAAGCCCCCAGGCGGCGTATTTTTTTGAAACGAGGCCCTCGGTAACGAGACATAAAACTCCTTTTTTTTATTGAAAAATTTAAAGAAAAATCTAAATTAAGACTGAACTAAAGGATAAACAAAGCAAGGCTAAATCTACTGAAGTATACAATACTAAAGTAGAATGAAAATAGAATGAAATGCATTGTATCAATATCTATATTTTTTGTATATGATAGTAAGGAAGTTAAGTCTCTGTTTTATGATTTGTTCTGTATAGATCTAATTGCTCCATTCCAATCTATTTTTTATTCATAGTTGCAAGTTAACACGACATAATAGATCAGCGACCGATATTTGAAGAAAGGGGGGAGAAGAGATTATCAATCATGAAAAAATCGATAGATAAAAGCCGGCTATCGGAATCGAACCGATGACCATCGCATTACAAATGCGATGCTCTAACCTCTGAGCTAAGCGGGCTCACATAGCAGAAATAGAAATAGTGAATAGGGATTCCGGAAACTACCAGATTTAATATATTAGCTATTAATTTATTTTAATTAATATTTATTATTTTTAAAATTTTAATTCATAGTATTAATAATTACTTAATAATAATACTTAAAAATACATAATATTTCCATATTATTACTTAATTAAGAATATAATATCAAATTCAATTTTCTATTATATTTTAGAAAAGTCTAATTATTTCTTAGAACAGTTCTACCAAATTATGCTAAGTAATTATTAATTATCTCTAATAAATTATATAATTAATTATATTATATAATATAATGATAGTGAATCCATTCTAAGATAAGAATAAAAGATATTATAAAGATAAAGATACAATTAAAATTATAATTAAGACATTCCTTTGTTGTCATTCAGAGAAGATAGGGCGAAAAAAAAAAAAAATAAGTAATGAGTATCGATCCTTCCAGTATTACAAATTGCGCTTTTAAAGTCAAAATGATAGGGAGGAGAGATATAGAGGTGGGATATATCTATTCATATTGAATTGGGGGCGCATCAATGATAGAATCATGTCCGATTGGAACAAATAGGGTTCATTCAATACAATGGAAATGATAGAGAATGGCAAAAAAAAATAGTGGCATACACTTTTAGATATAAGAATCATTATCTAATAAATTCAACGCAATGATTTGATTCCAAGATAAATAAAATAAATAAAAGAATTGAATAGAATTACAACTGGATCCTGTCGCAAAAGGGGATATGGCGAAATCGGTAGACGCTACGGACTTGATTAAATTGAGCCTTGGTATGGAAACCTGCTAAGTGATAACTTCCAAATTCAGAGAAACCCCGGAATTAAAAATGGGCAATCCTGAGCCAAATCTTTATTTTGAGAAAAAGGGTTTAATTTATAGTTTTTATAATATAAAACTACAATAAAAAAAGATAGGTGCAGAGACTCAATGGAAGCTGTTCTAACGAATGAAGTTGATTACGTTGCGCTGGTAGCCGGAATCCTTCTATCAAAATTACGGAGAGGATGCCCGCCCTATATACGTATATATACATACTGACATAGTAAACGATTGATTAATCGCGGCCCGAATCCATTATATAATATATATATATATGAAAAATTTAAGAGTTATTGTAAATCCATTCCATATTCCAATCAAAGTTTAAGGAAGAATCAAATATTCAGTGATCAAATTATTCATTCCAGAGTCTGTATAGATCTTTTTAAAAACTGATTATTCGGACGAGAATAAAGAGAGAGTCCCATTCTACGTGTCAATACCGACAACAATGAAATTTATAGTAAAAGGAAAATCCGTCGACTTTATAAGTCGTGAGGGTTCAAGTCCCTCTATCCCCAATAAAAGCCCATTTTAAGTACTAACTTAACTATACTTCCTAACTACTTTTTATCTTATCTTTTTTTAATCTAAGAAAAGAAATTCAGGGGCTGGGTAAGATTTTTTAATACTTTCTTAATTTTTTAGTCCCTTTAATTGACATAGATAAAGTGCTCTACTAGGATAATGCGCGAGAAAAGGTCGGGATAGCTCAGTTGGTAGAGCAGAGGACTGAAAATCCTCGTGTCACCAGTTCAAATCTGGTTCCTGACACGTAAATAATGTATCAAATAATTAGTCATACAAATTAATCGAGACTAATGGGATATATATTCATTAATAGCCTCAAGCATTATATATATATGTATACCTAAATTCTATTCATCTAGGTATAATAGGGTATATGGATAGTGTATGGATATAGACCTCCATTTTTGAGATGGATAAAATATATATGGTAAAGAACAAAATGGGATTATGCTTTCTTTTATTTTTTGTTTGTTCATACCGTGCTTTCTCTCACCCAAATGTTAAGCCTTCATATATATCTAACATATATATCTAAAATTAATAAGTTAAAGGATTGGTTAAAAAACTTAAAAGTCTAAAGGAGTTGAAGGATAGAAATAAACAGAATGTATTTCAAACACAGTACAAATAAAATCTGATCCTTTTGCATTTCTGAATTTTGTTTTCGTATTTTCTTTTATATTTATTCTATTTTTCACTCCTACTTATACTTTATTTAACTTTTTTTTACTTCCTGAGATCCCTCTAAGTAATGGTAATGTGCGCGGTACAAAGTTCATGTTACATGGTACAGAACTCTTTTGATTCATCCTATTCTATTGTTTTTGCTCATACGAAATGTATATCTTTCAAATTGGGGAATATCAATGAAGCACCTTTTTTAACTTTTAGCCCATCCAGAATACGAATTAGAGTCCAGTTACTCTGTTTCATCTGAAACAGGACGTTAAAATATTCCTTAAATGAATTCTGGAGTCGTGTCATTATCGTATACATTAACATTAGTTTCTTGTCATTCAATGAGCATCTTGTATTTCATAGAAATTTGGAGTAATATAGTCCTTACGTAGGGGCCAGCCTATCCAACTTTCAGGCATCAAGATACGTTTAAGGCGTGGATGATTATTATAAGAGATTCCCAACATATCATATGATTCCCGTTCTTGAAAATCCGCACTTCTCCAAACCCAGAAAACAGATGGTATTCTAGGAT